AATAGTAGAAAGACAATAAACCGATTGTTATGTTTCCACATCAAAGTGAAATCTAGTACTTAATTTTTCTTTTATGCCTGTAGGTGTTCCAAAAATACCCTTTCAAATTTCTGGAGACGAAGAAGCGTCTTGGGTTGACGTATACAACGGACTTTATCGAAGGGGATTCCTTTTTATAGTCCAAGAGATTGATACCGAACTCTCAAATCAAATTGTAGGTCTTATGGTATTTCTCAGTTTGGAGGGTGAGGTAAACGATCTGTATTTCTTTATATCCTCTCTCGGCGGATCCATGGTAGATGGATTCGCTATTTTTGATATGCTGGTATATTTGCCACCAACGATGCATACATTGAGTATCGGAGAATGCGCCTCAATGGCATCTTTGATCGTGGCCGGAGGAACATTTACCCAACGTATAGCATTCCCTCACAGTAGGATAATGATCCATCAACCTAATACTTTTCCTTTTGAGACACCAACGGGAGAAACTTTCCTCGAAATAAAGGAATTCTGTCGCCTGCGTGCGTTGGTCGGAGAGGCTTATGCAAAAATAACGGGCCAACCCCTTTGGGTTGTAGAGATAGACCTGGAAAGAGATATTTTTATGTCAGCACAAGAAGCCAAAGATTATGGAATTGTTGATCTTGTAGCGAGTGGCAAGCTTGAATTTCGTCAAAACCCGAGTGTGCGCAAGCGGCCATTTGAGATTTTCCCTTCTTAACCAAGTTTAATAGAATATTAAATAAAAGAAAACAAGCCATTCATAATCATCTGGTTAGGATCGATCTAAACCAGCCCATTATGTATACGATTCAACATGCCAACTATTAAACAACTTATTAGAAATACAAGACAGCCAATCAGAAATGTCACAAAAGCCCCCGCTCTTCGGGGATGCCCTCAGCGTCGAGGAACATGTACTAGGGTGTATGTGCGACTCGTTCAGATCATGAGCTGGGACAAAAGAAAGAAACCCAATTTTCCAGTATCAATGATCCATCCCGATGAATAGGATAGAATGTAAAAGTGAACTCCATTCACTATCTCAAAATAAGAAAATCTATCATATCCCTTATTGTGTATGAAATTTATGGTTTCCATTGGTGCAAACCCAATCACCTCAATTTAAGATGAGAAGCAATTCTCCATTGGTAGAAAATGGTTATCCATTAAGCGGAGGAAATCTTAGTTAAAAAAAAGAAAGATTATGCCCCTTGCAAGAACGGACTAATAGGGTCAGCTACCCAGCCAACCTTCATAATAAAATACCGTTACTGTATAGGTAGATCTCGTTGTGAAAGACCTATTACTGGCTAATTCATGGGTAGAGCCAAAGAATCGGAACTATACAAGTTCCCAATAAGATGGATTAAATTGAAATTTAAATAAAGGCTCCGGTGTATAGAGAAGACCTCACCGTTTAAGAAGTAACCATAGAAACGATGGAATCCACTATTTCTTTATCTATTTCTATTTCTTTTTTATTGATTCTATTTTTGATACCTAATAGAATACAACTTCCTATTTCGAAGTGAAATGCCTAGAAAAAAGAAAAAATTGTGGTCGGGAAGGTTAGAGTAGCCAAAGCCATTGGAATTTTTAGTTTATACATTGGAAAAACCTGTTTTGTTATTAATAGACTAGAAAAGGGACAAAGAATAACTGAAAGAGGGGAAATGAATTCGTTATTCGCCAAAGTTTCATTTATTCAATGACCAGAACTAAACGGGGATCTATAGCTCGGAGACGTAGAACAAAAGTGCGTTCCTTTGTATCAAGCTTTCAAGGGGCTCATTCAAGACTTACTCGAACAATGAGTCAACAGAAAATAAGAGCTTTGGATTCAGCACATCGGGATAGGGATAGGCAAAAGAGAAACTTTCGTCGTTTGTGGATTACTCGAATAAACGCAGTAATGCGCGAAAGGGGGGTATCCTATAGTTATAGTAGATTAATACACGATCTGTACAAGAGACAGTTGCTTCTTAATCGTAAAATACTTGCACAAATAGCTATATCAAATAGGAATTCCATTTCTATTATTTCCAACGAAATCGTAAAAGAAGTCGATTGGAAAGAATCCGCAGGAATAATTTAAATGGAGTTCCCCGGAGAATGAACTCCGGGAAGGTAGAGTCAAAATGGATAATTGATAGAATATGATAAAATATGAAAAAGTAGTTAAAATGAATGAACACATTCAATAAAAAAAAGATTTAATCTTTGCCGATTCTTTTTTTTTTCTTAAGATACGATAATCAAATCTAGATTTTGGGATTTTTAGAGCAAAACCTCAATCTTCGGTTGAGTTCGGATTGGAATTTTGATTCAAGTAAAGAAAGAGTAAACCTATTTCTTTCTTGCTCTAAGACTCGTAGGTCTAGCGGTCGACTCGCCCATTTTCATTTCACGACATTCCGTATTTTTTATTTTAAACGGTTTATCATTAAGCTGTTTCTATTTCTTATTTTTTTTTTTGATTATGCTGTATCTTTTTAAATTGGCCGGAAAAGCCTTTATCTCGGCTGGAAAGGCCGTTCTCGCTGTTACTAACGCGATTCCATTTTGTTCTTGAATCGATTTTTCAAATACTTCTCTTTATTGATAATTTTTTTATCTTTCGGATGAAATTTATTCTTAAGGCGTTTCTTTCGCTTATTAAATTTTTTGTTAATTGGTTTCGCTTTCGTCTTAAACAGTTTCCTATTATTAAGAAAGGGTAACGAAGATAAAATACGAGCTTGTTTTATAGCAAGAGTAATTAATCGTTGTTGTTTCAAGGTTAATCTTTTCACCCGTCGAGGTAATATTTTTCCTTGGTCACTAATAAATCGACTAATTAAACTCATGTTTCTATACTCAATTTGATCCCCCGGTTGGATTGGGGGTAAACGCCTACGAAAAGGTCGCTTGGATTTCCGAAAGGGTCGCTTGGATTTCCGAAAGGGTCGCTTGGATTTCAGAAAGGGTCGCTTGGATTTCAGAAAGGGTCGCTTGGATTTATCCATGGTTTGTTTAGTTTATTCCTTATCCCCAAAATCCTATCTCAGTCGAATCTAAAATAAAATGAATTTTAGAATAGAATAAAGAAATAGGGTTTGGTTTATTTATTTATTTATATTTATATATGTTATATATATAATGTGATTTTCCCTTTCCTTGAAGGGGTGACACGCAAGTGCTTGGTTCGATCTATTTCTTTATCTCCCCATGAATCGTATGTTTGTAACAATAGGGACAGAATTTTCTCAATTCCAATCGATTGGGCGTATTGTGCTGGTTCTTTTGAGTCATATATCTGGAAATGCCCGTTGATACCTTATCAACATTAACACCATTTCGAACACAACTGGTACATTCCAAAATAACCGTTATTCGGACATCTTTACTCTTAGCCATGAACCTCCCTTGGATTTTTGATTGACTCAACGCTTCTATTTTCGATCCGAAACGAAGAAGAAGAAAGGAAAAAATAGAAGTGACTAACTTGAAATTCAATTCTGAAAAATTTCGCTGCAATCAATATAGTAAATAATATACAACTATTGAAAAACTATATTTCAAATCACAGTACAATATTTCATTTAAGTATCTAGTATTTCACTAGTACAAGATTTCATTTAAGTATCTTCTATAATACTCTTGCCCTAGACCCACTTTATTTTTTATTCTACCTCTATTCCTCTATTCCTCTATTATTAATTAATTTAATTCGAACTTGAATCCGAGTCTCGCAGTTGGCGAATCCACTTTTATTCTTTCTCTTTTTTCCCTTATTCTAAACAAAATAAAAAGGGAAAAAAGAGAAAAGAGGGATTAATCACAGATATTTAATTCTAGCTCGAATCTTCGTTATTCTTTCCCATGTCAATAACTAGAATGAAAAAAAGGGGAATGTCAACGCATCCGGGAAAAAACGATTAATCTCTATCAATAGACCTGCTAAAGACCCGAACCATAAAGTACTTAGTACCGGTGCTGCGGAGAGATATGTTTTTAGATCTCGCATTGAACAACCTCCTTCTTTTATAGGAATACATATTTGATTGGAATACATAATAGTAATACATATATGATCAGATGCATATGAAGTTAAGGACCACTTATAGTTGTACATGGAATTCCTAATTCAAATCGAAAGGTACAAGGGTCCGGTGAATAAGATTTTCTTTTTCTTAAAACCGAAAAAAATGTGTCCCCGAGCATTCCCGAAAAAGACTCCTTTATTTTTACGACGAATTCCGTTCCGTATTTCATATGTATATAAGTCTTTTACTATATAATTATTATAGAATCAATATTCTCTTTTTTTATATATTACTTTTATATATATTCCATTTTTAATTAAATGAGACCAAAAAGACGAAATGGCCCGAGAAATTGTATATAGCAATTGGGGAAATAACGATGTGGAAAACAAGACAGGAATTCTCTACAATGACATTGTAGGCCAATTGAAGGGATGTGGCGCAGCTTGGTAGCGCGTTTGTTTTGGGTACAAAATGTCACAGGTTCAAATCCTGTCATCCCTACCTATTACTGCTCCTTTGAGCAGTAAAGAGGGATTAATTGAGATCGATTCAAGTTGGGCATCTCTAATCTTTTCTTTCATGTTTATCATACTATATAGTATATGCATACTAGATCTATTGGGGTTACAAAAAGAATCCTTTCGTTACAGTCTTCTCTTTTCTGATAAGAAAGCGCTCTTAGTTCAGTTCGGTAGAACGCGGGTCTCCAAAACCCGATGTCGTAGGTTCAAATCCTACAGAGCGTGATTCCCTTTTTCTTAGATCGAATTAGACTGAAACAGCTTCACTAACTTGAGCAGCAATCTGAATTTGACCTCCTGTGTATTAAAAAAAGAGGAGGTCAATCAAAAAAAGAGATGTTAATTAATCAAAGGTCCAACTGATCGCCACGCCTGTATTGTAAATATGCAGTTACGAATAATCCAGCCAAAGTAATAGGAATTAGACCTAACACGATTCCAAATA